AATCTAGCTCTTAGACGCGCTAGGACACGAGTCGAGGCTAGCAATGCGATTTCATAACTAGTTGTTGTGTACGAATAATCAAAGGAACTTCTGTATAAACAGAACCTCTGTTTATACACCCCTTTTTTTCCTGCCAATTGAAATTGAATACAATCAAAAAAAAAATCAAGTGGAATCGGATAGATTCTTATGCAATGAATTGCAATTCAAAAATGAATAGAAATATAGAAGAAAAGCTAAAAAATCAATAAAAGAGGGTGATCAGAAAAACTTATTAGATACCACGATTCTGGTATCTAATAAGTTCTACCTACTATTGGATTTGAACCAATGACTCCCGCCGTATGAAAGCAATACTCTACCACTGAGTTAAGTAGGCCCTTTATTATCACAAAGATAAACAAAAGGAACTCATCACATCATATCGATATATCGATGGATTATAAATCTAATATTACTTCGAAGCAATACCCATCAAAGAGATATGTGTTAGATCATGTAATATTCATCTTGACAAGAAATTCTCTACATAATATGATTAAATATGTATCACAAACACATCACAAACACAAGGGCTATAGCTCAGTTGGTAGAGCACCTCGTTTACACGTGCGCCAATGATTTTCAGAGGAGTCCTTCCCATCATGAAATCAAAAGAATTGATCTTATTGAGAAATCTATGTCTTACTCCCTAATGTTTAAGGAACAAAACAAGAGAACAATAGCCTGACAAAAGGTTCTCGGTCCGATTTTGGTGCCCATTTGAGTGCCAAATAGAACCTATCCTTGATTTGAGATATTGATAGGGTGAATACCCAGTCTATTCAATGCTAGTCATTAATGAGTGAGTATAAGGACCTCAAAAAATTCTCTTTTCGCCCGATGAACTTTAAGGTGTAGGAAGTTTCATATTTGGTTTTTTAAACAGGGCGATAGAGACTCCATTTAACTTAGGTTGATCTGATCTCGGCAAGAAGCAGACCTACGTCAAGATAACCCTTCTTTGAAACACTTTGGTAATGCTCCTGAGCGAAATCAAAATAACGAATCAGAGCACATGGAGTCATCTCCTTATTGGCAAGAATAAAGATGGCAGACTAACTGATATTTCTATCAGTTAATGAAAGAGCCCAATGCAAAAAAAGGCATGTTGGGTCTTTGAAACAGTTCGAATCATTTTGATAATAATCAGTTTGATCTGTTTTACCGAGAAGGTCTACGGTTCAAGTCCGTATAGCCCTAATAAAAATACAAAAATTGGATAGTTTTTGTTTACTCATTATTTTATTGTATTCTTTGTTGTTTGTAACTGGTCGCTTACGGTTACTTGTTTCATCGAAAAAACCATTCCTACAAGCCCCCTCGCGGGATCGCTCAGAGCAGAACATAAAACTGAAAACAGAAGCCTCTTTGATTAAACCCAATCCATATATATATTTTTTTTTTATTTCTTTTTTTCTAATCCAACGGCGAAAGCACTCTGCTGGCCCGCAATCAATTGTCAAACTTCTTTTCTTTGGTATACCTACCCAATCCTGGATAATTTTTGGAGTCAAAATTAGGTTCGGACATGAAAGCGGTTACAGACTCTAACCTAACCCAATCTTAATCGAATCTAATAGTAAGCCACATAAATCTAGGAGCTTTCTTGATTATTGATTGAATACGAAAAGATAAGACTACGTGTTTTTTACTATGTTTGCTAGATAAGGTATACCAAGAAAAAAGCCTGTTTGACAATCTTTCCAATTCAATTTACCAAAGATCTTCGTTTTTCAAACTTTGACTTGTCTACAAATTAAGGCGCTCTTAGATTTGTTCTGGTGGATTCTAATAAAAAAGAAAAAGAATAGACCAAGACTAATAATACTCTAAATTCCGAGATCCAAATTACTAGACATTTTAATACATCTGACTATTATTCTAAATCACTAATAAAAAAAAAAGACAAAAAAGACAGTCTCCCTCTTTGAGGATTCTAGTCATAAAATAAACATAAACTAGTCATAAACATAAAAAAAATAGAATATAATAAATATATATAAATAGATTTCCATTTTTATTTTGTAGAAAAAATTCATCCGAAGGAAGGCGAAAGCAAGAAAGTTTTATTTGTTTTGTATAAGAGGAGTATATATTTATAACTACTCTATCTATATCAAAAAAAATCTAAGTAAGTTTAATGGAAATAGGATTACTGTTGATGAATCTTGAAACGAGACATGTACCGCAGCCAACAAACGAAACTAGATAGGTCGATCAAAATGATTTGTTGTTTTGACTAAACAGTTATGGATGGCTTCACAATTAATTCCAATTGAATCGACTAATCAGGTATATTTTTCACATTCATAGGAGTTCGTCTATGTTTCTGCTTTACGAATATGATATTTTCTGGGCATTTCTAATAATATCAAGTGTTATTCCTATTTTGGCATTTCTAATTTCCGGAGTTTTAGCCCCAATTAACAAAGGGCCAGAGAAACTTTCGAGCTATGAA